ACATAAAACTTAATTAAATTAGTAAGGGGTATAGCTCCGACACTTAGATGGATAAGTATGTATCATGATCTATAACTAGAATACTGAATATGTATGTCGACCCATATCAATTAATTTGTCGAATATATACTCATACAAATTACTCATGTGCCAGGAACCAGATTTGAACTGGTGACACGAGGATTTTCAGTCCTCTGCTCTACCAGCTGAGCTATCCCGACCATTCACGACGCATCATCCTCATTTTATTTTAATATAGGACTTGGGTCTATGTCAATTAAAAAACGAAAAGATATTCCAAAGTATTATCCAGGCCCTGGTAGAATTTCTTGTATCTTCAAAAAGAAAACCTTGTAAGTTTCAATACAGTACAAATAATACAAATAATGATATAGATTGTTAATTATTTTAATTTAATACATTATTCAAAGATGCTCATTTGCATTTGTACACGTATCATATATATCACACACAAGGCTTATGGTGTGATAAGAAAAAAAATTTCCGCTCAGATCGGTTTGTGAATGAAATAGTAGAGTGAGAATAACTGCGAACCATAACCAATTTTGAGTCACTAACAAAATAAAATGAGAAGATAAATAATTAGGGAGGCAACCGGGTCTTTTTGGGGATAGAGGGACTTGAACCCTCACGATTTCTAAAGTCGACGGATTTTCCTCTTACTATAAATTTCATTGTTGTCGATATTGACATGTAGAATGGGACTCTATCTTTATTCTTATCCGATTAATCAATTCTAAAAAAAAAAAGATTTATCAGACTATGATGGAGTGAATGATTTGATCAATGAATATTTATTTCATTTTTCAATTTTGATTTTGAATCGATTCACAAAAATTCTTTCATTTTTCATATAAATAGATAGAAAAAAATTATAGAACCGGTTGGAGTCATCATTAATCATTTTGAATCATTTGGCGATAGTATTTCAGTAAGTATACATATGTATATAGGTTTATCTTTCATCCTTTCGGAAGTTTCGATGGAAGGATTCCTTTACGAACACAATGCAGCCAACTCCATTTGTTAGAACAGCTTCCATTGAGTCTCTGCACCTATCCTTTATTTATTCTCGCTTTCTGAAACCTTGTTTGTTTTCATAAAACGGGATTTGGCTCAGGATTGCCCATTTTTAATTCCAGGGTTTCTCTGAATTTGAAAGTTATCACTTGGTAGGTTTCCATACCAAGGCTCAATCCAATTAAGTCCGTAGCGTCTACCAATTTCGCCATATCCCCCTTTTTTTTGTGATGTGATTAGGATCACATCATGATGCCGTTTACCCTTTTTTGTTCATTTCCATTTATATTATGCTGGAACCGTTGAATTGATTAGATATCGATTCCTGTATTGAAAAGTGTTTTCTCCGATTTGATTTTTTATCTATCTTCTTTCATCTCTATTGGAGACCATACTTGGTCCAACCAGAAATTCAATATAGATATATACCACATAACATATATCTATTATAATATATTATATATATACATGTCCCAATTTCTATGATTTTCTATTATTTTTAGTGTGCAATTTTGAATACTTGAACGGTCGATTCTTTTTTTTTTGTCTTAGGTTTCGCCTTTCCGAATGAAACCCTAGGAATGTTTCATTATGGTCTGGATTGCACTTTTCTCCTCTTATCCTTTTCTTAGGGCAGATCATAATAAAAAAAAAAAAAAAAACGACAAAGGGCAATTTAGTATTATTAATTTCAAATTTCATTAATAGCCATAACTAATCGAATGGATATAATTAATCAATTAATCATTCCGTTAATTTATATATTAATGAATATTAATGAAATTATTTCAAATTTTATAAATTCTCTATTTTCGCTTTCAAATAGATTCAAATAGATATAATAATTAATTAATTATATTAATATATTATACGATATTATATTAATATATTATACGATTATAATATACAATAAATATACAATAAGATTCTAACTTAATTACTAGATTATATTCCTAACTTTAGGTACAAAATTCTATTTCAAATTCTAAATCGAAATAAATATCTAGAAATAAAAAACCATGTACTAAAATATTTTATTTAGAATTTATATAGTTTTATTTTTATTTTATTTTTTATATAGTAAAATATCAAAAAACAATATTAAAAAATAGTAAAGGAAATATTAAATATGGAATAGTAAAAAAATATTCGTCTCTAATTAAACAAATTAAGATATTTATTATTGATAAACATATATTTGAGAAATAGATCTAAATTAATATATCAAAATGAAATATTTTTGAAAATTCGATTTTCCATTCTTATTCGTTTCTATAGTTGAATTTTTCTACATTTATATCATATTTATTATGAAATAATTAAGAATAAACAGTTAAGATAATTAAGAATAAACAGTTAAGATAATTAAGAATAAACAGTTAAGATCTCAGCAGCAGTAGTTTACTAAATTAGTATACGTGTACAATTTATGTTATGTGAGCCCGCTTAGCTCAGAGGTTAGAGCATCGCATTTGTAATGCGATGGTCATCGGTTCGATTCCGATAGCCGGCTTTTCTCCATTTGTTTTATTTTTTAGATAATTGATAATAGGAAATCTAAAGTGAAAAGCTTCTTTGCCCGTTCCTAAAGGTCGCCGAGCCCCTTCCCCTTCGATTATTTCATAGAAACTTCCAATTATTAATAAAAATTGGATTGGAGGGGTTTGGTCTCTGTAGAACAAATCAATCAAGAAAAGAGCCCTTCATTTTTTTTTTCAATTATTTCAAATTCTTTTTCTTTTTTATTTATATAATACAATTATATATACAATATTTCTATACAATAAGGTCTGACTATTGATACAATTCCTCTAATTATTCTTTGTAATACTTCAGTAAATTTCGCTTCATTTATCATATTTTAGTTTAGTTTTAATTTTGGTTTATGAAATTTCATAAAAAAAAAGGAGTCTTTATGTCGCGTTACAGAGGACCTCGTTTCAAAAAAATCCGCCGTCTGGGGGCTTTACCGGGGCTAACTAGTAAAAAGCCTAGAGCCGGAAGCGATCTTCGAACCCAATCGCGCCCCGGCAAAAAATCGCAATATCGTATTCGTTTAGAAGAAAAACAAAAATTGCGCTTTCATTATGGTCTTACGGAACAACAATTACTTAAATACGTTCGTATCGCCGGAAAAGCCAAAGGGTCAACAGGTCAGGTTTTACTACAACTACTTGAAATGCGTTTGGATAACATCCTTTTTCGATTGGGTATGGCTTCGACTATTCCTCAAGCCCGCCAATTAGTTAACCACAGGCATATTTTAGTTAATGGTCGTATAGTAGATATACCAAGTTATCGATGCAAACCCAGAGATATTATTACGGTGAGAGATGAAAAAAAATCTAAGACTCTGATTCAAAATTATCTTGATTCATCCCCCCCTGAGGAATTACCAAAACATTTGACTCTTCACCCATTCCAATATAAAGGATTAGTCAATCAAATAATAGATAGTAAGTGGGTCGGTTTGAAAATAAATGAATTGCTAGTTGTAGAATATTACTCTCGTCAGACTTAATCCTAACTAAAATAACACGGCAAATTTTGCCCCCCCTTTTTTCGCTTAAGTAAAGGGGCTGAGGGAAGTAAGTTAAGGGTTTTGGTCTGGGGATTTTTCTCTCATTCATGTATCTATAGATCAGTAGGGTATTTTCATTCCTTGTCCATTTTATCCAGTATTTTCGTACCACAGAAATTAGGATTAGGAATAAAGAATCCATATCAAAGAAAAGCTACAGGCTAGTTGTTGGAGTATCCATTCTTATTTGATGCATTGTGGCCAGTAACATTGATGAATTAGGTGAAGAATACGGAAAGAGAGGGATTCGAACCCTCGGTAAACAGAAGTCTACATAGCAGTTCCAATGCTACGCCTTCAACCACTCGGCCATCTCTCCTACATAATGATTATGGCTCAAAACCCGAGTGAATAGTGAGCCATTGATATTCATTTTGTATAGGTATGTACATTCCATTTTCACTATAAAAATGGAACTCTAAAAGCATAAAAGTTTTCATCAAAGATAAATCCTCCCTCCGAGGCTGGGGATAAAGATAATTTTTTTTATGAAAAAAAAAATTGTAAAATAAAGATATATCTATTCATGTTTGCGAAGATAATGTTTCCGCCCTTTCTAATATTTATACCGGATTAAATCACTCAATTGGAACGAATCCGCGGATCGATCTATTTTTTTAGACTATGTTTAATGGCTACCTTTATACCACGATTCTATTTAGTTTAAACTATTATTCTATTTTCATAAAAATTCTAAAATCCTTTTCCAGTTTTCGATTTTTCAACAAGAATTCCTTACTTCAACCTCTTAACCCATAGATTTATTCCAAATTCATGAACCGCCCCCCGGTTTTTCTATTTGATTGTATAGCGTATACCCACTATACACATAACACAAAGCAGACGGGATTCCATTTTAATCATAGAATTATTATTTGATTCTTTTTCCTCTTTTGAATCAAAACTTCTCGAATTATCCTAATCTCTAAGAGAAATTCTTTGATTCTTCAACCTCAATGAAATAGGAACAGTTCCCTTCATTTTTATATTACTACATTTGGATGAAATCGAATCGGATTCAAATATGAAATTTTTTTTTTATTGATTCCTGTCAAAAATAAACAATTGGAGTAAAAGGGCGTCTTTTTTAATGAATCCGTTTTTACGTTATTTCGTACTGTACAATTCCTTTGTTTGTGAGATCATTTTCTCACGAAAGGAAATTCAAAAAAATTATAGAATGGATTAATACACCTATGTCTAGATCTGGGATAAATGGAAATTTTATTGATAAAACTTTTTCAATTGTAGCCAATATCTTATTACGAATAATTCCGACAACTTCAGGAGAAAAAGAGGCATTCACCTATTACAGAGATGGTGCGATTTGATTTTTTTTATTTCTTTTTTTTTTTTTTTTACCGCTCTCAGTCTTAAG